CGAAAGATGGTCGAAAGAAAAAATCTCTATTTGATGGGGCTTCTTCCTATACCTATTCTTCCTATACCTATGAATTCCATTGGACCCAGAAATGAGACATTGGAAGAATCTTTTTGGTCTTCCAATATCAATAGGTTGATTGTTTCGCTCCTGTATCTTCCAAAAGGGAAAAAGATTTCTGAGAGTTGTTTCATGGATCCGCAAGAGAGTACTTGGGTTCTCCCAATAAATAAAAAGTGTATCATGCCTGAATCTAACCGGAGTTCGCGGTGGTGGAGGAACCGGATCGGAAAAAAGAGGGATTCTAGTTGTAAGATATCTAATGAAACCGTAGCTGGAATTGAGATCTCATTCAAAGAGAAAGATAGCAAATATCTGGAGTTTCTTTTTTTATCCTATACGGATGATCCGATCCGCAAGGACCATGATTGGGAATTGTTTGATCGTCTTTCTCCGAGGAAGAAGCGAAACATAATCAACTTGAATTCGGGACAGCTATTCGAAATCTTAGGGAAAGACTTGATTTGTTATCTCATGTCTGCTTTTCGTGAAAAAAGACCAATTGAAGGGGAGGTTTTCTTCAAACAACAAGGAGCTGAGGCAACTATTCAATCAAATGATATTGAGCATGTTTCCCATCTCTTCTCGAGAAACAAGTGGGGTATTTCTTTGCAAAATTGTGCTCAATTTCATATGTGGCAATTCCGCCAAGATCTCTTCGTTAGTTGGGGGAAGAATCAGCACGAATCGGATTTTTTGAGGAACGTATCGAGAGAGAATTTGATTTGGTTAGACAATGTGTGGTTGGTAAACAAGGATCGGTTTTTTAGCAAGGTACGGAATGTATTGTCAAATATTCAATATGATTCCACAAGATCTATTTTCGTTCAAGTAAGGGATTCTAGCCAATTGAAAGGATCTTCTGATCAATCCATAGATCATTTCGATTCCATTAGAAATGAGGATTCGGAATATCACACATTGATCGATCAAACAGAGATTCAGCAACTAAAAGAAAGATCGATTCTTTTGGATCCTTCCTTTCTTCAAACGGAACGAACAGAGATAGAATCAGATCGATTCCCGAAATGCCTTTTTGGATCTTCCTCAATGTCCCGGCTATTCACGGAACGTGAGAAGCAGATGAATGATCATCTGCTTCCGGAAGAAATCGAAGAATTTCTTGGGAATCCTACAAGATCAATTCGTTCTTTTTTCTCTGACAGATGGTCAGAACTTCATCTGGGTTCGAATCCTACTGAGAGGTCCACTAGAGATCAGAAATTTTTGAAGAAAAAACAAGATGTTTCTTTTGTCCCTTCCAGGCGATCGGAAAATAAAGAAATGGTTGATATATTCAAGATAATTACGTATTTACAAAATACCGCCTCAATTCATCCTATTTCATCAGATCCGGGATGTGATATGGTTCCGAAGGATGAACCGGATATGGACAGTTCCAATAAGATTTCATTCTTGAAAAAAAATCCATTTTTTGATTTATTTCATCTATTCCATGACCGGAACAAAGGGGGATACACGTTACACCACGATTTTGAATCAGAAGAGAGATTTCAAGAAATGGCAGATCTATTCACTCTATCAATAACCGAGCCGGATCTGGTGTATCATAGGGGATTTGCCTTTTCTATTGATTCCTACGGGTTGGATCAAAAAAAATTCTTGAATGAGGTATTCAACTCCAGAGATGAATCGAAAAAGAAATCTTTATTGGTTCTACCTCCTCTTTTTTATGAAGAGAATGAATCTTTTTATCGAAGGATCAGAAAAAAATCGGTCCGGATCTACTGCGGGAATGATTTGGAAGATCCAAAACTAAAAACAGCGGTATTTGCTAGCAACAACATAATGGAGGCAGTCAATCAATATAGATTGATCCGAAATCTGATTCAAATCCAATATAGCACCTATGGGTACATAAGAAATGTATCGAATCGATTCTTTTTAATGAATAGATCCGATCGCAACTTCGAATATGGAATTCAAAGGGATCGAATAGGAAATGATACTCTGAATCATATAACTATAATGAAATATACGATCAACCAACATTTATCGAATTTGAAAAAGAGTCAGAAGAAATGGTTTGATCCTCTTATTTCTCGAACCGAGAGATCCATGAATCGGGATCCTGATGCATATAGATACAAATGTTCCAATGGGAGCAAGAATTTCCAGGAACATTTGGAACATTTCGTTTCTGAACAGAAGAACCGTTTTCAAGTAGTGTTCAATCGATTACGTATTAATCAATATTCGATTGATTGGTCCGAGGCTATCGACAAACAAGATTTGTCTAAGTCACTTCCTCTCTTTTTGTCCAAGTCACTTCCCTTTTTGTCCAAGTCACTTCCCCTTTTCTTTGTGAGTATCGGGAATATCCCCATTCATAGGTCCGAGATCCACATCTATGAATTGAAAGGTCCGAATGATCAACTCTGCAATCAGTTGTTAGAATCAATAGGTGTTCAAATCGTTC